CAAGTTTCTTACGCCCAAACAAAGTATTTACTTGTTACTAATAAAAAATTCAAAAGTTTAGCCTACTTTCTTCCTTAGATCCCTTCTTTTACTCCGATAATATTGCGGATCGAAATCGATGCAAAGAAAATGAATGCATTTCCATACTATAAAAAAAGTAAGTGTAATAAATATAGAATTGGATCATATCACATGACTTATTCCATTTATACTCTACGGGATCTTACGGAGCCTGTTCATGGATGACATGGTTGGGGTATGATCATAGAAAAAATTCTCCTCGAGTGAACCAGCCTATCCTTGCTAGATAGGAGACTTACGTGTTGATTGGATGCGGAGACACCTTTGGTTGTGAATTCTAATGCGGCAGATCCAATTCTCTATCTGCATGGCCAAATCAATAATTCAAGTCACACACTCCCATAATCCGCCTTATTTTCTTTCGTAAAATTAACTTCAACTATTTGTATCAAAATACTTCAGAGTTGAAGAGAAGTATCCAAATGACATGTCTTATTTTACAATAACCCATGTTTGTAGCAATGAAATACCACAACCTACCCGATATGATATATGAGAATTCGAATTTTCTATGATATGCCTTCCCTATAAAGGACCAGAAATACCTTGCTTACGTATCATTGGAAAGTGCATTAACATAAATACGGCAGTAAGCAGAGGCAGTACAAAGGTATGTAAACTATAAAAACGAGTCAAAGTGGATTGCCCCACACTAGCACTTCCACGTAATAACTCCACTAAAGGGGATCCTATTACCGGAATCGCTTCAGGTACACCTGTCACAATTTTTACTGCCCAATAACCGATTTGATCCCAAGGTAAAGAATAGCCAGTTACACCAAATGATGCAGTCAATACAGCCAAAACCACACCTGTGACCCAAGTTAATTCACGGGGTTTTTTAAATCCACCTGTGAGATACACGCGAAATACGTGCAGGATCATCATTAGAACCATCATACTTGCTGACCATCGATGAACTGATCGAATTAACCAACCAAAGTTGGCCTCCGTCATTATATATTGAACGGAGGAAAAAGCTTCTGTAACAGTTGGTCGGTAGTAAAAAGTCATAGCAAAACCAGTAGCAACCTGTACTAAAAAACAAGTAAGTGTAATTCCCCCTAAACAATAAAATATGTTAACATGAGGAGGAACATATTTACTAGTTATATCATCCGCAATTGCCTGAATCTCAAGACGTTCCTCAAACCAATCGTATACTTTATTGAGATAGGTAACTAGCCCGACTCCCCCTCCGAGAACCGTATATGAAAATTTCATCTCGTACGGCTCAAGCAGAAACACACAAATTTTCAACGGATATTAGAAAAAAAAAGGTTCAAAACTTCATGAGCCACGGGATTGGATCAATTTGCCTTGAAGATATTAAATAAGAAAAATCCAGAATTTCTTCTTTGTGATGATAATGCCAAAAAATCTCAAGTTGGCTCATCTGTCTTTCCCTTATGTTGATCATTAGGGGCCTCTTGACTTTTCTCTTCCCTATTTTTTTATTTATTTTTTTACTAGTAAAAAAATAAATAAAAATTTATAGTGGTTTTCTAATAGAAATTATCTTGTTGTGATCCTATGAGTTAGTTCAATTAAAACCTTAGATTCATACTAGAGCCACGATGATTGAGTCTCAAGCTAACCAAAAGGCAAGGGTTCTTCGAATAAGAACCACTTGATGATCATTTATTGAATTGGTGTAATGACTCGACAAAAGCGAGAGAAAAAAAAAGCTGTCTTTTGGGCAAACAAAATCGGAAGGAAGAAAAATTCTTTTTTTTTATTAAGAACTACTTGAATTTCTTTTTTTTTTTCAGTCTGGTTGCGAGGTCTAAATAGTGAGTATGAATCATAGTTTCATTTTTTTTTTCTTGATCCACTCTATGTATTTCGTGTTCCAGATACTAGAATAAATAATATAATATCCGACGAATTAAGAATCATCTTGATAGAGAGAACAGGCCTTTTCTATGTATTATCAATAGGATCAATTCTAACAAGTCACACACTCATATTCCAGAGATACCAAAACAAAAAAATCCACGGTCGAACTACCAGAATGTATAGAAATGTGGAGCTTAAAGCAGAAAGGCCCTTTTTTGGATGGAAAAACTATGACTTCATAGTTTTAGTTAGTAGAAACCTAATTCATTAAAATTCCGTCCAGTAAAACAGAAGAATTATAAATTTCTAAAATGATAGATAGGAATATCGCGAATAAAGCCATTGCAACCCCCATAAAAGGAGTAGTCCCCCAACCCGGAGCTACTTTCCCATATTCCGAATTCAAGGGTTTCAATAAACTACCTGCGCCAGTTCGTTTTGGCCTAGGTCTAGAACTATCTTCAACGGTTTGTGTAGCCATAAATTCTATTTAATCATTGGTGTTGACTTTGTATACTATTCCGTTGTAGTTGTAAATACACGATCTTTTCATAGATCCATTGTAATCTTGAAATTCTAGAAAAATGGAAACAGCAACTTTAGTCGCCATCTCCATATCTGGTTTACTTGTAAGCTTTACTGGGTATGCCTTATATACCGCGTTTGGGCAACCCTCTCAACAATTAAGAGATCCATTCGAAGAACATGGGGACTAATTGAAGTAAGAAGTCTCCCATCTGGGAGACTTCTTACTTCAATTAAATTATTTCATTTTTTAGTCGGAACCTTAGGTGGTTCTCGGAAGAAGATAGCGAAAAAAATTATCCCTAAAGTCGAAACTAAAAGGAACGTATAAACCAATGCTTCCATAGATTCGATCGTGGTTTATTTACAATTATAACTTCCACACCTATTCACTTGTCATTTGGGATCATTTCCCATATAAAAAAGAAAAAAAGTCAAAGAAAGGACAGGAGATGTTTCCCATGTCAAATCAAAAAAGAGAGGTGAAAAATACCATAGCAATGCGGTATCAGACTGTCTGTCTCCTTGTAGTTGGATCCCCAACTTTTTGGAATGTTCCAAATTCCACTTGAGCATCCAAGTCTGGATCAATACCAGCAAAAACATCTCGGAATAAGGTTCGAGCGCCATGCCAAATGTGTCCGAAAAAGAAGAGCAAAGCAAAAGTAGCATGACCAAAAGTGAACCAACCCCTTGGACTGCTCCGAAAAACACCATCTGATTTTAAAGTAGCTCGATCTAATTCAAAAATTTCTCCTAATTGGGCACGCCTCGCATATTTTTTTACAGTAGCAGGATCAGAATAACTTACTCCATTAAGTTCGCCCCCATAGAACTCCACTGTTACGCCTACTTGTTCAACGCTATATTTGGATTCTGCTCTTCTAAAAGGAACGTCTGCTCTCACAATTCCCTCCTCATCTACCAAAACTACCGGAAATGTTTCAAAAAAAGTAGGCATACGACGTACAAAAAGCTCGCGCCCTTCTTTATCTCTAAAGACGGGATGTCCTAACCATCCAACAGCTATTCCATCCCCATTGTCCATTGAGCCTGCTCTGAATAATCCTCCCTTTGCCGGATTATTACCAATATAATCATAAAAAGCTAATTTTTCGGGAATTTTAGACCAAGCTTCTGATAAACTAAGATTTTCGGCTAACCCATCGCTAACTCTTCGATATATTTCTTGCTGAAAGTATCCCTGATCCCACTGATAACGAGTAGGCCCAAATAATTCGATTGGGGTAGTTGCCGATCCATACCACATAGTTCCGGCAACTACGAAAGCTGCAAAAAAAACAGCAGCGATACTACTGGAAAGTACAGTTTCAATATTGCCCATACGTAATCCTTTGTATAGACGTTGAGGCGGGCGGACACTAAGATGGAATAGGCCCGCTAATATGCCCAATGTACCCGCAGCAATATGATGCGAAGCTATTCCTCCCGGAACGAAAGGATCAAAACCTTCTGCACCCCACGCAGGATTTACCGCTTGTACTTTTCCAGTTAGTCCATAAGGATCGGATACCCATATCCCAGGACCATACAAACCGGTTACATGAAATGCACCAAAGCCAAAACAAGCCACCCCTGCAAGAAATAAATGAATTCCAAAGATCTTGGGCAAATCCAAAGAGGGTTTTCCCGTCCGCTCATCACAGAATATTTCTAGGTCCCAATATACCCAATGCCAGATAGCTGCCAAGAAACACAAGCCAGAAAACACAATATGTGCACCTGCCACACCTTCATAACTCCAAATACCCGGATTTGTTATAGTTCCTCCTGAAATACTCCAACCCCCCCACGAATTGGTTATTCCTAAACGAGTCATGAAGGGGATGACGAACATACCCTGTCTCCACATTGGATCCAGAACAGGATCAGAGGGATCAAAAACCGCTAATTCGTATAAAGCCATCGAGCCAGCCCAACCAGAAACTAGAGCTGTATGCATTATATGCACCGAAAGCAATCGACCCGGATCATTCAATACGACAGTATGAACACGATACCAAGGCAAACCCATGGAAATACCCCTTTAGCAAAGAAAAATAGACACGATGTCGTTTTATTTTATCGCATTGGAAAAGACTATCCATATCCTATGTACCTAACCCTTTTAGGGGATTCTGTGTCAGAAAGCGTGAATATTTATTTCATTCCATTAAAAATAAAAAGCCAATTCTGTTTGTAAGAAGAAAGAGAAGCAGATCTATTCTATACTCGATAAGTGCCAATATGCAATGGGTAACTTGGGCTATTTCAAAAAACGAAGAATAGATCCCTAACCCCTCTTTGTTTATCATTCGAATCACAGATTCCTTTTTCTTTATTCAATCTGTCTTACCTTCCTTATATGTATAATTTTTCAATCTATGTATCATTTCAATCTATGTATTAATAGAATCTATAGTATTCTTATAGAATAAGAAAAAAAATGAGGATAATAAACTGCAGATTCTTTCTTTCTCTTCCATTCTTAAGTTTCCATATTAAAGTGTAGTTTTCTTACTTAAATTTAATAATATTAATCTAATATGCCCATTGGTGTTCCAAAAGTACCTTACCGGATTCCCGGAGATGAAGAAGCGACTTGGGTTGACTTATACAATGTTATGTATCGAGAAAGGACACTTTTTTTAGGTCAAGAGATTCGTTGCGAGATCACGAATCATATTACGGGTCTCATGGTATATCTCAGTATAGAAGATGGAATTAGCGATATTTTTTTGTTTATAAACTCCCCTGGGGGATGGCTAATCTCAGGAATGGCGATTTTTGATACGATGCAAACGGTGACACCAGATATATATACAATATGCCTCGGAATAGCCGCGTCCATGGCCTCCTTCATTCTGCTTGGAGGAGAACCCACTAAGCGTATAGCATTCCCTCACGCTAGAATTATGCTTCACCAACCTGCTAGTGCTTATTATCGGGCAAGGACACCAGAATTTTTACTAGAAGTGGAAGAGTTACACAAAGTTCGCGAAATGATCACAAGGGTTTATGCACTAAGAACAGGCAAGCCTTTTTGGGTTGTATCCGAAGACATGGAAAGGGATGTTTTTATGTCAGCAGACGAAGCCAAAGCTTATGGACTTGTCGATATTGTAGGGGATGAAATGATTGACGAGCACTGCGATACTGATCCAGTATGGTTTCCAGAAATGTTTAAGGATTGGTAGTGGCTGAATTTTTTGTAAATTTATTTCAAACCTAAATTCGGGTTTTATGCGATTTTTTAGAAAATAGAAATACTTCATGATGATGAATCATCAGGTTAAGATCGATCTAAACCAATCCATTTTTTTCTATATACATACGACATGCCAACGGTTAAACAACTTATTAGAAATGCAAGACAGCCAATACGAAATGCTAGAAAAACGCCCGCGCTTAAGGGATGTCCTCAGCGTCGAGGAACATGTGCTAGGGTGTATGTGCGACTCGTTCAGATCATGAGTTCAAACAAATAAGACAAATTTGGAAGTATCCATGATCGGTACCAATGAATAGGATAGAGAAGCTCTATCTTAGACTTCTACGGTATATGGAATTTATGGTTTTCTTTGGTGCAAATCCAATCATCTACATTGGAAGAAGCAATCCCCCCATTGGTAGCAAATGGTTATCCATTAAGCGGAGGAAATAGTAATAAAAAGAAAAGGCTTATGCTCCTTTATCTTAAAAGAACGGACTAAAGGGTCAGCTACTTAGCCAACTTTCATAATTAAATACCGTCACTGTATGAATAACTCTTATTTATTGTGAAAAGAGCTATTTACTCTATAATGGATAGGTAGAGCCAAAGAATGTGAATTATACAAGTTTACAATATCTTTTGATAAAAGAAAGGGCTCCGGTGTATAGAGAGGGCCTCACCGTTTAAAAGGGAACCATAGAAACGATGGAACCCACTGTTTTTTTAGTATCATTAGAATTTGTTATTTCTATACGAAATAACTGAAGGGAATAGAATAAAAAATCGTGGTTGGGAAGGTTATAGTAGCAAAAGCCATTGGAATTAATATTTTATATATCGGAATAATCCGTTTTGTTATTAATGGGAAAAAGAGCGGTTAAAAGAAGAGAAATCATTAGTTATTCATTAAGGTTAATTTGATTCAATGACCAGAGTTCCGCGAGGATATATAGCTCGGAGACGACGAACAAAAATGCGTTCATTTGCCTCAAACTTTAGAGGGGCTCATTTAAGACTTAATCGAATGATTACTCAACAAGTAAGAAGAGCTTTTGTTTCTTCTCATCGAGATAGAGGCAGGCAAAAGAGGGATTTTCGTCGTTTGTGGATCACTCGGATAAACGCAGCAACACGCATATATAAAGTATTCGATAGTTATAGTAAATTAATACACAATCTGTACAAAAAGGAATTGATTCTTAATCGTAAAATGCTTGCACAAGTAGCTGTATTAAATCCAAATAATCTTTACACGATTTCCAATAAAATAAAGACCATCAATTAAAAGGATAAAAAAGTAATATACAGGAATAATTAAAACCAAATTCCCGGAGAGGGAACTCCGGGAAGATACAATAAATTAAGATTAAGTGGTAGGAATCAACAAGCATGTTGCAATAAATAAAAAAACTATTTCTTTTTTCCCATTTTTCTTTCTTTTCTTAGAACAAACACAAGAATCTAAACTGGATTATTTTATTTATATATGAGTCTGACCCTTTTGAATAAAACATCAACAATCGGAACTTAAGCTCCGATTGTTGTTTCTTAAATTCTGGTTGGAGTTTCTTAAATTTCGATTGGAATTGAACTTTTGTGTTAATTGAGGAATATGTCTATTTTTTCTGTGTCTAGGACCAGTAATTATTGAAATTGACTGGGCTTGAAATTGCTTCTCATTCTCATAGTTACGAAATGGTAAGAAAGATAAAATACGAGCCTGTTTTATAGCAAGAGTAATTAATCTTTGTTGTTTCAAGGTTAATCTATTTATTCGTCTGGATAATATTTTTCCTTGTTCACTAATAAATCGATTAATTAAACTCATGTTTCTATAATCAATTCGATCCCCCGGACCAATTCGGGAACGCCTACGAAAAGTTTGTTTAGATTTACGAAAAGGTTGTTTGAATTTACGAAAAGGTTGCTTGGATTTATGAAAAGTTTGTTTGGATTTACGAAAAGGTTGCTTAGATTTACGAAAAGGTTGTTTAGATATATACATTATTTATTCCTTATTTATTTTAAAATTTGAAAAAAAAAAAATGGATTTCTTTATTTTATTAATTTTGGATCCAGAAGAAGTAGTCTTTCTTTGGTCCATATATTATTTCATTCATATACTATATATAAAAAAACCTCTATACATATGAAATAATATCTACCTAAAATCAGATGATTTGTATTTTGTATTCTATCTATGTTCTATATATTAAATAAGAAAATAAGAAGTTCTTACTCTTTCTGTTCTTTAGATTTAGAAAAATCAAAAATACGATTCTCCTATTTCTTTATTTCATTATGAGTCGTATGCTTGCGGCAATAACGACAAAATTTTCTTAATTCTAATTGTCCGGGTGTATTGTGGCGATTCTTTTGAGTACTATATCTAGAAATCCCCGTCGATTCCTTATTGGTACCCTTTCGAACACAACTGATACATTCCAAAATCACTCTGATTCTAACATCTTTGCCCTTGCCCATGAACCTCCTTTTTGGATCGACTTAACTTAATTCTTATACCTGTTCTTTTATTCTTCTATATTGGAATTGAATCCGAAAAAGAAGAATAAAATCCAATAGAATACAAAATTTTTGAAATTTGTAAATTAAGTAATAAAAAATGAAGAAATAATTAAAGAATACAATCCTTGTCGAATTAGCAAGGATTTAGCTTCGAAATCCTTAGCAAGCCTGGCTCTAGCCTCTTTCTATGCTCGGATTTGTGAGGCCTGACTTAGCTTGGATAGGCTTTTAATTAAATTTATGTTTTCTTCCAAAATGAGATTTACCAAATTTTTCATGACTCTTAGGTTCAACCCAATCCATCTTTTCTTTCTTTTTGCTTCGTATACTAAAAAAGGATTGAAGAAAAATTTTCGGCATGTCACGAAGAATTCTATATCTCGCACAGGAATAACTAGAATTAAAAAAAAGGGAATGACAAAGCATCTGGGAATAAACGATTAATTTCTATCAATAAACCTGCTAAAGCCCCAAACCATAGAGTACTTAGCACGGGTGCTACAGAGAGGTATGTTTTTATATCCCGCATTGAAAATCCTCCTTCCTTATTGGAATACATATATGATCAGATACTCTTGCCCAAGATCGTTTGTATTTCTTTAGGCGAGATTCCTAACTAAAAAACAGAATAAATATTCTATATATAGAATGAACCATATAGTAGAATGAACCATATAGACGAGATTTGCCTATCCCTAAAAAAGAAAAAGATGACCCCTTCTTCCTATACATTACTAAGGAATAGTAATCTTTCTTTTATAGTTGAAATTCAACTGGATTTTAGATATATACCCTTCCTTGATTATATGAGACCAAAAACAAGAAATGACAAGAAAGTTCTATATAGATAGAGAAATAGAAGAAAATTACGATGTGGAAAACAAGAAAGGAATTGTGTACAATGCCATTGTACAACAATTTGGAAAAGGGATGTAGCGCAGCTTGGTAGCGCGTTTGTTTTGGGTACAAAATGTCACAGGTTCAAATCCTGTCATCCCTACCTATTACTTCTCTCTTCTTTATGGGCAGTAGCGGGGAGATCGAGATATAACTTGAATTTGTGGATACTATACGTACGTGAGACACGTTAGGAGTAGAAAAGTATTTTCTTTTTGAAAGCGCTCTTAGTTCAGTTTGGTAGAACGCGGGTCTCCAAAACCCGATGTCGTAGGTTCAAATCCTACAGAGCGTGATTCCATCTATCTTATGTCGAAACAGATTAAAATAACTTAAAAAAACAAAGTCGAATTACAACCCCAATTTGACCCCCTCTCTGGTCTGGAGGAGGTCAATCAAAAAATAAATATTACTCAATCAAAGATCCAACTGATCCCCACGCCTGTATTGCAAATACGCAGTCACGAATAATCCCGCTAAAGTAATAGGAATTAGGCCTAAGACGATTCCAAATAGAAAAACTTCAATCATTTCGATTTGTTCGAGGGAATAAAAAAAGAGGTACGATCTATCTCTAAATAATAGTCTAAATTATCCACGAATCTCAATGACCAAGAAAAGAATTGGTAATTAGTGTGGAAAAGAGTCCTATAATACCGGGAACCTAAAGGAAAGATTCGTATTTTCGGACTTATTCATTCAAAAAATCATTTCAAATAAGACGTATCTTGTTCAAGCCAATAAATAGAGCTGGGGTTATAGTTAAAGCAGCCAGTAGAAAACCGAAATAACTAGTTATAGTAAGCATGAAGGGGTTAAATTCCATTTTTTTTTCCTACACTACATATGTTGGTAAAGCACTTACCTAAGTTATGGAAAATTCATAATTCATCGGTTATTTTAGATAATACTAAAAAA